TAATTTAGCTTTGAAATATTAGTATTTAGGTTATTTAGCCTTTTTTTAATACTAATTTTTAGGTTTTGTGAAAGGCGCGTTTAAAATTTGTTTATGTATTATATATAATATGTGATGGCATAAGTCAGCCCCTTCTGTAATTTGTTGACTTTGATACATTTAGCGGATCTTCCTTGGTTTCGGGGTTTGACAAGGATATTGGATTTGTTACGTGTAAGGGGGTAAGGGGGTTTGTCGCGCAAAAACGGGGGGCATATAGTATAAGGGTGAGATAGATAAGGATGTCTTATGCACTTGAGATAAAAGTATGTAATTCTTAAGTTATGTCATTCAATCATTAACCTATATTACTTGAAATCATAAATGTTCCACCTTAATCGTACAGTTGGAGTGCATTCTGAGATGTATGGGAAAGTAAACCGGAAAGAGGTACGTTATGCATATAAAAGAACGCTCGGCATGGTGGGTAACGAGACATATGTACTACACCATCAAATATGCCAGTATAAATAATGATTTGGGGAATAAATAATATTATGGCCCTGAAATAGGAACCAGATGCCAGTAATAATTCACTAAGTGTTACCCCCACGATTATTGTCCCTGACCCTATCATGGATTATTAACCTTTATATAAACTGGTTGGTGGTTTCTTACTACATATCTATTACTCAGGAAATTAGGACAAGATCGAGCAAGGAGATGTTGTGAACGATTTTCATGGGATTAATCGATTACTCAGGTTTAAAAAAGAGTATGGGAGACTTAACTACCTATGCTATTTAACATGATCTAGTAATGTACCTGCTTTATGGTCTAAATAGTTTATTGGTGATATTACATAGATGTACTATTACATTAATGTAATATTATGCATAATATGTACTATACCATAACCGCATGCAGAAAATAGTTTAATTTAGAATTCTGGCTTTGGGAGCCAGGGGTGAGAGTTAGAATCTCTTTTTTCTGGCGCTAGGGGGGATTTTAACCTCCGATCTTCGGATTACAAGACCGATGCTTTTAAGCTAAGCTACTAGGGCAGGCTCATTCTAGGGCTTTATTTTCTAGTCACCCGGCTAGTGGAATTAGGATGAGAAATAAAGCAAAATAAAGGACGGACGCGATTTGTCCAATAATGATGAACGGGTGTTCGACTGGTATTCCTCCAATTCATGTTAAAATGGCTATATCTGCAACTAGCGCTCAAAATAAGAATTGGGTGATCGGCCGGAATGTAAGTCCTCGTTGTTTGGATGTGTGGAGGATCGGTACAATTATTAGGACTAAAATGGAAAATAGAAGTGCTAGTACTCCGCCCAATTTATTGGGAATTGATCGTAGGATGGCGTAGGCAAATAAAAAGTATCATTCGGGCTTGATGTGGGGGGGTGTAACCAGGGGGTTTGCAGGAGTAAAATTTTCCGGGTCTCCTAGGAGGTTTGGGGAGAATAGTGCTAGGGCTGTGAGTGCTAGTAGTATAACTACGAAGCCTAGGAGGTCTTTGTAGGAGAAGTAGGGGTGGAAGGAGATTTTGTCTGCGTCGGAGTTTAGGCCTGCAGGGTTGTTGGAGCCTGTCTCGTGGAGGAAAAGTAGGTGCAGAACGGTTACTGCGGCAACGATAAAGGGAAATAAGAAGTGGAAGGCGAAGAATCGTGTTAGGGTTGCATTGTCTACTGAGAACCCGCCTCAGATTCATTGGACTAGCATGTCTCCTATGTAGGGGACGGCTGAGAGAAGGTTTGTAATTACTGTGGCGCCTCAGAAGGATATTTGGCCTCAGGGTAAGACATAGCCCACAAAGGCTGTTATTATTACTAGCAGGAATAGTACGACTCCGATATTTCAGGTCTCTTTGTAGAGGTATGATCCGTAGTAGAGGCCTCGGGCAATGTGGAGGTAGAGGCAAATGAAGAAGAAGGATGCTCCGTTGGCGTGTATATTTCGAATAAGTCATCCGTAATTTACGTCTCGGCAGATGTGGGCTACTGAAGAGAAGGCTGTGGAGATATCAGAGGTGTAATGTATTGCTAGGAATAGTCCTGTAAGGATTTGGGTAATTAAGCAGAGTCCTAGCAGTGAACCAAAGTTTCATCATACTGAGATGTTTGATGGGGCTGGAAGGTCAACTAGTGCGTCGTTAGCAATTTTAATTAGGGGATGGGTTTTTCGTAGGCTTGCCATTAGGGGTTCTTATAGTTGAATAACAACGGTGGTTCTTCAAGTCACTGGTCTCGGTTAGAATCCGGGTGAGAATTATGACTTATCTTGTATCTTTACTGTTAATAGCTTTAATCGTGGGCCTGGTTGCCGTTGCTTCAAATCCTGCGCCCTATTTTGCTGCTCTTGGTTTGGTGGTAGCAGCGGGGGTTGGGTGTGGGGTGTTGGTTAGTCACGGGGGGTCTTTTCTGTCTTTGGTTCTTTTTTTAATCTACTTAGGGGGAATGCTTGTAGTATTTGCTTACTCGGCAGCCTTAGCCGCTGAGCCCTTCCCTGAGGCTTGGGGAGATCGGTCTGTGGTGGGGTATGTTTTAGTTTATTTGCTTGGGGTCGGGATTATGGTTGGGGTGTCTTGGGAGGGCTGATATGAGGGGTCTTGGGTGGTTGTTGAGGGGTTGAAAGAGTTTTCTGTGCTGCGGGGGGATACTAGTGGGGTGGCTGAAATGTATTCGTCCGGGGGTGGAATGTTGGTTATTTGTGCGTGGGTATTGCTTTTAACTTTGTTTGTAGTGTTGGAGTTGACTCGGGGCTTAAGTCGGGGGGCTCTTCGGGCGGTTTAGAGGGTGGCCAGGAGTACAGCGAGGGCTATAGTAAGTAAAAATATTGTTAGATAGGTTTTGATCATCCCTCGTTGGGTGTCACTGATGGCCTTGGCCATTTTGATTTGGGCTGAAGATGCTCCCTTTGGGCCGGCGGCTTCAAATCATGATTGGTCCACTATCTGGGTGGCGGCGAGCTGGCCAAGTGTGAGGTTAAGTTTGGGCAAGAGCCGGTGGATTACTGGAGGAAAGTATCCTAGCATGTTTGAAAAATGGTGTGTTTGGGTGATTGGGTTGGTTTTATATTGTTTGTTCGTGAGTGCGGTGAGTTCTATGGCCGTCAGTAGCCCAATAATTGTTACTGCTAGGGCGGCTGTTTTAAGGGCCAGGGGCATAGATATGACTGGTGATTTGGAGGGGAGGAAGTTGGAGGTAATGATAAGCCCTGCGATGATACTTCCTCAGGCAAGTCGTTTGATTGGGTTAATTACTGATGGGTTGTTTTCGTTGATGGGGGAGAGGGGTAGGAACCGGGGGGTTCCTATGGATACAAAGAAGACGACGCGGAAGCTGTAAACAGCGGTAAAAGAAGTGGCGATTAGGGTGAGAACTAGGGCCCAGGCGTTTAGGTAAGAGGTGTTTAGGGCTTCAATGATGGCGTCTTTTGAAAAGAATCCGGCTAGGAAGGGGGTACCTGTGAGTGCGAGGCTCCCGATTGTTAGGCAGGTCGAAGTAAATGGTAGGAGGTTTTGCAGTCCTCCTATTTTGCGGATGTCTTGTTCGTCGTTAAGGCTGTGGATAATTGAACCGGAGCAGAGGAATAGTATGGCCTTAAAAAAGGCGTGCGTGCAGATGTGAAGGAATGCTAGTTGTGGCTGGTTTAGTCCAATTGTGACTATTATTAGCCCAAGTTGGCTTGATGTTGAAAAAGCTACGATTTTTTTGATGTCGTTTTGGGTAAGGGCGCAAGCGGCAGTAAATAGGGTAGTTAGGGCCCCCAGACATAGGCAGGTTGTTAGGGCAAGTTGATTATTTTCCATAATTGGGTGTAGGCGGATAAGAAGAAAGATCCCGGCCACGACTATTGTGCTAGAGTGGAGTAGGGCAGAGACTGGTGTAGGGCCCTCCATGGCTGCTGGGAGCCATGGGTGGAGTCCAAATTGGGCAGATTTTCCAGTTGCTGCTAGGATGAGGCCAATTAAGGGGAGGGTTATGTTAAAGTCTTTGGATAAAAGGAAAATCTGTTGGATTTCTCAGGAGTTTAGGTTAATTGCGAGTCAGGCCATGCTCATGATTAGTCCAATATCGCCTACACGGTTGTAGATTACGGCTTGTAGGGCTGCTGTATTAGCATCGGCTCGTCCAAACCATCAGCCGATGAGGAGGAAGGATATAATTCCAACGCCCTCTCAGCCGATAAATAGCTGGAATATATTGTTGGCTGTAACTAAGATGATCATGGCTACTAAGAATATTAGTAAATATTTAAAGAAGCGATTTATGTATGGGTCGGCGTGTATATATCAAGAGGCAAATTCGAGGATTGATCAGGTTACGTAGAGGGCAATGGGGGTGAAGATAAGGGAGTAGTGGTCGAATTTAAAGCTAATATTGATGTCAAATGTTGTGGTGTTTATTCATTGCCAGTTTGTAACAATAGTTTCAGTTCCTTGGTCGAGGAACACTATTAGGGGCAGGAGGCTGATGAAGAATGCGGAGCTTACGGCGGTTTTGACGTGGGAGGTTGCTCATTTTGGGCTTTGCGGGTTGGGGTTTAGTGAGGTAAGTAGGGGGTAAATCAGGGTAATAATGACTAGCAGTAATGAGGATGATAAGATGAGGGGTGTTGGATGCATAGCTTCCACTTGGATTTGCACCAAGAGTTTTTGGTTCCTAAGACCAATGGATGAGCTGTTATCCTTTAGAAGCACGAGAGAGCCACGGAGTTTAACCGTGGGGTGTAAGTATTAGCAGTGCTTATTGCCTCGGGCCTTTCTCTGTGAGTAAGAGGATTTTAACCTCTATCTTTAGAATCACAATCTGATGTTTTTAATTAAACTATACTTACTAGTAGCATCAGCCTCATATGATCTCTGGTTTTGTCACTAAGAGGAGAACTGGGACTAGGTGTAGTGTCATAAGGAGGTGTTCTCGGGTGTGAAATGGGGGTAGTCCCATGATGTGATGGGGGGCCGGGCCTCGCTGTGACATTAGGAATAGGTAGAGAGAGTAGCCGGCCGTAATAAGCGTTCCTGTTCCTGTAAGAATAATGGTTAGGGGGGACCAGCTAAAAAGGGTAGAGATGATTATAATTTCTCCCATAAGGTTGGGAAGGGGGGGTAGTGCCAGGTTGGCTAAGTTGGCAATGAATCATCAAACTGCTGTTAAGGGGAAGATTACTTGTAAACCTCGTGCAAGAATCATGGTTCGGCTGTGGGTTCGTTCATAGGCAGTATTAGCTAGACAAAATAGTGTGGAGGATACAAGGCCGTGGGCAATTATTAAAATAATTGCTCCTGTGAATCCTCATGGGGTTTGGATAAGAATGCCTCCTGCGACCAGGCCTATGTGGCTTACTGAGGAGTAGGCGATGAGCGATTTTAGGTCTGTTTGGCGTAGGCAAATAGAGCCGGTTATGATGATGCCCCATAAGGCTAAGATGATAAAGGGATATGCCAGTTCTTTAGAGAGGGGGTCAAGTATCACTATTATCCGTATTATGCCGTAGCCTCCAAGCTTAAGAAGCACTGCGGCTAGCACTATAGAGCCGGCCACGGGGGCTTCTACGTGTGCTTTGGGTAGTCAGAGGTGAACTCCATATAGGGGCATTTTAACTAAAAATGCGATTAGACATCCGGCTCACCAGATCTTATGGCCTCATGAGGTTAGGGTTAGGGGCTGGGAGTGCTGGAGAATTAGTAGAGAAAGGGTTCCGGTGGATTGTTGAAGGAGGAGGAGGGCTACTAATAGGGGTAAAGAGCCTGCTAGTGTATAAAATAAAAAATAGGTTCCTGCATTTAGGCGCTCGGTTTGATTTCCTCAGCGGGTGATAATAATGAGGGTGGGAATGAGCGTGGCTTCAAACATAACATAAAATATGATGATCTCGGTGGCACCAAATGCCATAATTAGGAAGGCTTGAAGGGAGGTTAAGAGGGTAATATAAAGGCGTTGGCGTACAATAGGTTCTGGTGTGATGTGGTTTTGGCTGGCTAAAATTATTAAGGGAAGTAGTCAGCACGTTAGAACAAGGAGGGGGGTGGATAGGGGGTCTGTGGCTAAATAAAGGTTGGAGGTGGTTCATCCAACTTCTGATGTCCATTTTAGTCAAGTAAGGCTAACTAGGGCGATTAGTAATCCGTGCGTGATTGTTGTTGGCCATAGTCATTTGGGTGATGTCAGTCAAATTGTTGGAAATAGCATGATCGTTGGAATTAGAACTTTTAGCATTGTAATAAGTTTAGGTTTTGTAGGCGGTCAGTTCCGTGGGTGCGGGCTGTGGCAACTAAAAGTGCTAGGCCTGCGCTTGCTTCACAGGCGGAAAATGCTAGGAGGAGCATAGGCGCTGCGGAGAATCCTATAGACTCAAATTGTAGGGCTCAGAGGGCTAGGGCAATAAATAAGGATAGTATTATCCCCTCTAGACATAATAGGGCTGAGAGCAGATGGGTGCGATGAAATGCAAGACCCATGAGCCCTAAGATGAATGCTGAGGTGAAGCTGAAGTGAACGGGTGTCATAAGGGGGTCGTGGGTTTTAACCACGGTTTTCTGAGCCGAAATCAGAGGTCTTATTTTGGACTAACCCTCTCTATTCTGCTCATTCTAGGCCTCCTTGTGTTCATTCGTAGATTAGGCCCAGGGTTAGTAAGATAAGGACTGCTGTTGCTCAGAAAAAAGTTTCTGTGGGGTTATAGAGCTGGTCGCCTCAGGGCAGGGGGAGGAGGAGTGCAATTTCCAGATCAAACAATAGGAATAAGATAGCAACTAGAAAAAATCGGATGGAGAACGGGAGTCGGGCGGATCCAAGGGGGTCAAAACCGCATTCGTAGGGCGATAGTTTTTCTGCGTCGGGGTTTATTTGGGGAAGTCAAAAGGACACAACCGCTAAGATAGACGATAGGGCAACTGTAATAGTTAAGATAGAAGTAACCAAGTTCATTATCTTTCCTTGGGCTTCAACCAAGACGGGGTGATTGGAAGTCACCCGTACTAGCATTAATACTAGAAAGATTATGAGCCTCATCAGTAGATGGATACGTATAAGAATAGTCACACCACGTCAACAAAATGTCAGTATCATGCGGCGGCTTCAAAGCCAAAGTGGTGCTCGGATGTAAAGTGGTATTGGATTTGACGTAAAAGGCAGACGGCTAAAAATGAGGATCCGATGATAACATGGAGGCCGTGGAATCCTGTGGCTACGAAGAATGTTGACCCATAGACTCCGTCTGCAATTGTGAAGGGGGCTTCATAGTACTCTATGGCTTGGAGGGCTGTAAAATAAAGCCCCAGTAGAATGGTAAGTGCAAGGGCCTGAATGGCTTGTTTTCGTCCCCCTTCTATAAGGCTGTGGTGGGCCCATGTCACTGTAACCCCTGATGCCAGGAGTACGGCTGTGTTAAGCAGGGGGACCTCAAAAGGGTCTAAGGGGGTGATTCCTGTTGGGGGTCAGCATCCTCCAAGTTCTGGGGTGGGTGCCAAGCTTGAGTGGTAGAAGGCTCAGAAGAATCCCAGGAAGAAGAAGACTTCGGATGTAATGAAGAGAATTATTCCATACCGCAGGCCTTTTTGGACGGGGGGTGTATGGTGGCCTTGGAAGGTCCCTTCTCGAATAATGTCTCGTCATCATTGGTATATAGTCAGAAGAAGTAAAATTAGTCCGAGGGTTATTAAGGTGGTTGAGTGGAAGTGGAACCAGATCGCTAGGCCAGAGGTCATTAATAGAGCTCCGATTGCGCCGGTTAGGGGTCATGGGCTTGGATCAACCATGTGGTATGCATGTGCTTGGTGGGCCATTAAACGTTCTCTTGTAAGTACAGGCTTAAGAGTAGGACAAATACGTAGGCTTGAATTATTGCGACTGCGACTTCTAGAAGGGTCAAGAGGAAAAGAACTGCGGCTGTTAGGATTGCTACAGTGGGCATTATCGGAATAAGGACATACACAGCCGTAGCGATGAGTTGAATCAGTAAGTGTCCGGCAGTTAAGTTGGCTGTTAGTCGTACGCCCAGGGCTAAAGGTCGAATAAATAGGCTGATAGTCTCGATGATGATTAGTACGGGGATCAGTGGAATGGGGGTTCCTTCTGGGAGGAGATGGCCTAGGGCAACTGTTGGCTGATTTCGCATTCCAATAAGGACTGTTGCAAGTCATAGTGGGACAGCGAGTCCTATGTTTAGGGACAGTTGAGTAGTAGGGGTGAAGGTGTATGGTAGGAGCCCCAATATATTAATAGTAATCAGGAACACTATTAGTGAGGCTAATAGAAGGGCTCATTTGTGGCCCCCTGTGTTGAGGGGCAGTATAAGTTGGTTAGTAAAGCGGTTAATTAGTCACCCTTGAATTGTGGTAAGACGGTTATTTACTCAGCGGGAGGAAGGAGAGGGGAAAAGTACTCAGGGCAGTGCAATTGCGATCGCAATTAGGGGGATTCCCAGGTATGATGGGCTTGCAAATTGATCAAAGAAGCTTATTGCCATGGTCAGTCTCAGGGTTCGGTATTGTGCTTTTCAGCGCTTAGGGGGGTGGGTTCGTTTGGTGTGATGTGGCTTATCACTTTGGTTGGGATAATAGTAAGGAAAATTGCTCATGAGAATACTAAAATTGCAAATCAGGGGGCTGGATTTAATTGAGGCATTTCACTAGGGGTGGTTGGGAGGCACCAATCTTTGGCTTAAAAGGCCAATGCTGTTACCCTGGTTTAGCTTCCTAGTGAGGCGTCTTCTAGCATGAGCGTGGATCAGTTTTCAAAGTGTGTCAGGGGAACTGCTTCAACTACAATAGGCATAAAGCTGTGGTTTGCTCCGCAGATCTCCGAGCACTGCCCGTAAAACACTCCGGGACGGGCAGCAATAAAGGCGGTTTGGTTAAGGCGGCCTGGGACTGCGTCTATTTTTACTCCCAGGGAGGGGACAGCTCAGGAGTGTAGGACGTCTTCAGCGGAGACGAGAACCCGAATTGGGGACTCTATGGGAATTACCATTCGATGGTCTGTTTCTAGAAGTCGGAATTGTCCGGGGGAGAGGTCTTGGGTGGGTACTATATAGGAGTCAAAGCCTAGGCTTTCAAAGTCAGTATATTCATAGCTTCAGTACCATTGGTGTCCTATGGCTTTAATTGTTAGGTGGGGGTCATTAATCTCGTCTATAAGATACAGAATTCGTAATGAGGGGAGAGCAATTAAAATAAGAATTACAGCTGGGAGCACTGTCCATACAATTTCGATTTCTTGTGAGTCTAAAATATATTTGTTAGTAAGTTTTGTTGAGACTATTGCAACAATAATATAGAGTACGAGGGTACTAATTAAAAATACAATTATCAGGGCATGGTCGTGAAAGTGAAGAAGTTCTTCTATTACGGGTGACGCCGCGTCTTGGAATCCTAGTTGTGAGGGATGTGCCATTAAGCTGATAGCTTAAGACATGCAGGGGTTTAACCTACTATTTCACCTTGACAAAGTGATGTAATTTACAAGTTTACTAATGTCTTATAAGGAAGTGGCAGAGTGGTTATGTGGCTGGCTTGAAACCAGTTTATGGGGGTTCAATTCCTCCCTTCCTCGGTTAATATGATTTAACTTGAACGAATGCTGGTTCTTCAAATGTGTGATATGGTGGAGGGCAGCCGTGGAGTCATTCTACATTTGTTGCGGTTAGTTCCACAGACAGTACTTCTCGTTTGGCGGCAAAGGCCTCTCAGAGGATAAACAAGAACATAATAACTGCTACGAGTGAGATTAGTGATCCAATAGAGGACACTGTGTTTCATAATGCGTAGGCATCTGGGTAGTCTGAGTACCGTCGTGGCATTCCTGCTAGGCCTAGGAAGTGTTGTGGGAAGAATGTAAGGTTAACTCCTGCAAATATTACTGCGAAGTGAATTTTTGTTCAGGTGCTGTGAAGTGTAAACCCGGTAAATAAGGGGAATCAGTGGACAAACCCTGCCATAATGGCAAACACAGCTCCCATTGAGAGAACATAGTGGAAGTGGGCGACCACGTAGTATGTGTCGTGAAGGACAATGTCGAGGGATGAGTTGGATAATACAATCCCCGTTAATCCCCCGACTGTAAATAGGAAAATAAAGCCTAGGGCCCATAGTATTGGTGTCTCCCATTTAATTGAGCCTCCGTGGAGGGTTGCGAGCCAGCTAAAGACTTTGACGCCGGTTGGAATGGCAATAATTATTGTTGCAGACGTAAAGTATGCTCGGGTGTCCACATCTATTCCGACTGTAAATATGTGGTGGGCTCAGACAATAAACCCTAAAAGGCCGATGGCTATCATCGCCCATACTATCCCCATATAGCCAAAAGGCTCTTTTTTGCCGGCATAGTATGCCACAACATGTGAGATAATTCCAAACCCGGGTAAAATAAGAATGTATACCTCGGGGTGGCCAAAGAACCAGAATAGGTGTTGGTAAAGAATGGGGTCTCCTCCTCCCGCAGGGTCAAAGAATGTTGTGTTAAGGTTTCGGTCTGTTAATAGCATTGTAATTCCGGCGGCAAGCACTGGTAGGGATAACAGGAGGAGAACAGCTGTGACGAGTACGGCCCACACGAATAAAGGTGTTTGATATTGAGAGATGGCTGGGGGTTTTATGTTAATCGTTGTAGTGATGAAGTTGATGGCACCCAAGATTGATGACACACCGGCTAGGTGAAGGGAAAAGATGGTCAGGTCTACTGATGCACCTGCGTGGGCTAAGTTTCCGGCGAGCGGAGGATAGACAGTTCACCCTGTTCCGGCCCCAGCTTCTACCCCGGACGAGGCTAGTAGAAGGAGGAAAGAGGGGGGCAGAAGTCAAAAACTCATGTTATTTATTCGGGGGAATGCCATATCTGGGGCCCCGATCATTAGGGGGACTAGTCAGTTGCCAAAGCCCCCGATGAGAATTGGCATTACTATAAAGAAGATTATAACAAAGGCATGTGCGGTAACGATGACGTTATAGATTTGATCGTCGCCGAGAAGGGATCCGGGTTGGTTTAGCTCAGCTCGGATTAGTAGGCTGAGGGCGGTTCCAACTATTCCGGCTCAGGCACCAAATACAAGATATAGGGTGCCAATGTCTTTGTGGTTGGTAGAGAAGAATCAGCGCGTGATTGCCACAGGTAGGATGGCCGAAATAGGTGGTGGGTTGTAGCCCCAAAGATAGAGGTTTAAGTCCTCTTCCTATCAGAGCCCCGTGGTGAAGACCACATCAGATTGCAAATCCGAAGACGCAGATTAACATCTGCCGGGGCTTTCCCGCCTTACTCCGCTAACGGCGGGAAAGGTAGATGAATGCTCGCTGGCTTGAGCGCTTAGCTGTTAACTAAGAGTTTGTAGGATCGAGGCCTTCTCATCTAGAAAAGCTTTAGCTTAATTAAAGTGTCTGATTTGCATTCAGAAGATGTAGGATAAAGTCCTGCAAGTTTTAGTCAGGGGTTAGGAGATTTTCACTCCTACTTAGAGCTTTGAAGGCTCTTGGTCTATTGTTATCCTAAGCCCCTAGGTAGATAACGCCAGGATTGCGGGGGTGAGGGGTAGTAGTCCTAGGGTTGTGACTATAGTTAGGGCTAAGGCGAGTGTTGATTGGGTTGTGTGAATGCGTCATGGTGTTGAGGCATTAGCTGTGTTTGGGAAAATTGTAAGGGTCATTGCGTAGCAGAGTCGTAAGTAAAAGTATAGGCTCAGGAGGGCGGCTAGGGCCATGATTGTTGCGGTGGCTGGAAGGTTTTGTTTGGTTAGTTCTTGTAGAATTAGTCATTTTGGCATAAATCCTGTTAAGGGGGGGAGCCCGCCAAGGGATAGTAGGGCTAGGGCTGTGGTTGACGCTAGGACGGGGCTTTTTGACCATGCTGCGGTTAAGGTGTTAATTTTTGTGGCTGATGCTATTTTTAGTGATAAAAATGCTGTAGATGTTATGAAGATGTAAAGTCCCAGGGCGAGCAGGGTTAGCTGAGGGGCGTATTGTAGAATAATAAGTATTCATCCCATGTGTGCGATTGAGGAGTAGGCCAGGATTTTGCGTAGTTGTGTTTGGTTAAGCCCTCCTCATCCTCCGACTAGTGTTGAGAGGAGTCCTAAGGTTGTAAGAAGCGTTGGGCTGGTGTTGGGGGCTATTTGAATAATGAGGGCAAAGGGGGCTAATTTTTGTCATGTGGCCAGAATTAATCCTGTTGTTAAGTCTAGTCCTTGGAGGACTTCTGGTATTCAGAAGTGCACTGGGGCAAGTCCCACTTTTAAGGCCAGGGCTATAATGGTCAGGGAGGAGGCAAGGGGGTGGGTTATGTTGTTAATGTCTCATTCTCCTGTCGCCCATGCGTTTGTAGTGGCTGCAAATAAAATTATTGCTGCTGCGGTGGCCTGGGTTAAAAAGTATTTGGTGGTTGCTTCTACAGCTCGCGGGTGGTGTTGTTGGGCCATGAGGGGCAGAATTGCTAGAGTGTTGATTTCTAGTCCCATTCAGGCAAGTATTCAGTGGGAGCTGGCAAAAGTTAGGGTGGTCCCTAATCCTAAGCTTGATAGAAGAATTGTAAGTACGGAGGGGTTCATTGACAAGGGAGGGGCTTTAACCGTCATGTTCGGGGTATGGGCCCGAAAGCTTAATTAGCTGACCTTGTCATAGAAAGTGGTGTAGCGGAAGCACCTAGAGTTTTGATCTCTTGAGTATGGGTTCGATTCCCTTCTTTCTAGGAACTGGAGGGGCTTTAACCCTCATAAGCCACTCTATCAAAGTGGTCCTTGGGCATTCAGGCACGGTTCCGGTTATTATAGTTGTGGGGGGAGTCCTGCGAATGCAATTGGTAAGGCGGTGTGCCATAGGACTAGGGCCAGGGTAAGTGGGAGGAAGTTTTTTCATACTAGGTGCATAAGCTGGTCGTAGCGGAATCGGGGGTAGGAGGCCCGGACTCATAGAAAGACTACGGAGAGAAGTGCGGCTTTGGTTATTAAGTTGATTGTTGTTAGTTCCGGAATGGTGGGTACGTGAGAGGCTCCAAGAAACAGGACGGCGGAAAGGGTGTTTATTAGTAGAATGTTAGCATATTCGGCTAGGAAAAGTAAGGCGAAGGGACCGCCAGCGTATTCTACGTTAAACCCTGAGACCAGCTCGGACTCTCCTTCGGTTAGGTCAAAGGGGGCACGGTTTGTTTCTGCTAAGGTTGAGATATATCATATTGCAGCTAGGGGCCAGGCTGGGAGTAGCAGTCAGACGGCCTCTTGGGTGATGTTGAATGTTTGGAGGGTGTAGCCTCCTGAGAAGATAATAACAGATAAGAGGATTAGTCCTAGGCTTACTTCATAAGAGATTGTTTGGGCGACAGCTCGTAGGGCGCCAATAAGGGCGTATTTTGAGTTTGATGCCCACCCCGACCCTAGAATTGAATATACTGCGAGACTCGATAGTGCAAGGATAAATAGGACTCCTAGGTTAAGGTCGATAACTGGGTGTGGTATTGGTATGGGTGCTCATAGAGTTATGGCTAGTGTGAGTGCTAGTATAGGGGTTGCTAGAAATAGTATTGGCGATGCAGTTGATGGCCGGACAGGTTCTTTAATGAATAGTTTTACACCATCGGCAATGGGCTGAAGGAGTCCGTAGGGCCCTACAATGTTTGGGCCTTTTCGTAGTTGCATGTACCCTAATACTTTTCGTTCAAGAAGTGTCAAGAATGCTACGGCTAGCAGTACTGGAATAATGTATGCGAGGGGGTTAATAAGGTGGGTGAGTAGAGTGTTTAGCATGAACTAAGAAGAGGATTTGAACCTCTGGTTGAAAGGGCTTAGGCCTTTTGCAATTACCATGCTCTGCCATCTTAGTATAGCCTTATTTTGGCGTTGGGATGTGTTCTCCCTTTTTCTGATTTAGTTGTTTTCATTAATTAGGGGCGGGGCGCACTTTTAGTGTTGGCCCCTCTCTTCCGGTCCTTTCGTACTAGGAAAGGTAACGTTACAGATAGAAACTGACCTGGATTGCTCCGGTCTGAACTCAGATCACGTAGGACTTTAATCGTTGAACAAACGAACCCTTAATAGCGGCTGCACCATTAGGATGTCCTGATCCAACATCGAGGTCGTAAACCCTCTCGTCGATATGGACTCTGGGAGAGGATTGCGCTGTTATCCCTAGGGTAACTTGGTCCGTTGATCGGCTTTGTGGGCCGGATCATTTTTGGTCAGATTTTCTGTGACTTGGAAATGTCTTTCTTGGTTTTAAGCTTGTTAGCTCAGTCCACGCGGAGGATTTTTTTTTCTCCGTGGTCGCCCCAACCGAAGGTAAAACTCCATAATTCATTAGGTTTATGCTGTTTTTAGTTGCTTGACGTGACTGGGTTTGTACCTTAAGCTCCAAAGGGTCTTCTCGTCTTGTGTATTTATGCCCGCTTCTGCACGGGGAGATCAATTTCACTGACTTGAAAGGGGAGACAGTTAAGCCCTCGTTTAGCCATTCATACAGGTCTTCATTTAAAAGACAAGTGATTGCGCTACCTTTGCACGGTCAAAATACCGCGGCCGTTGAACTTGTGGTCACTGGGCAGGCTGGACCTCCTATACTTCGGGGTTTGCAGGAGGCGATGTTTTTGGTAAACAGGCGAGGCTTGTGTTTGCCGAGTTCCTTCCTTTTCTTTTAGTCTTTCCTGGGAGCACTCCAGTGTGGGGTTAACGATTAGTATATAAGTGAAATTTTCTTGATTTTTTTGTTCTTCACTTTTCCCTCTTTTTTTGGGCTCGTTGATTGCCAGTGGTGGGTCCGATCTGGCTTACACTTGTGCTGGGAGGGGGCCGGGGCCCCCTTGTTACTCATTTTAGCATAGTTTCTTCCATGTTGGCATGGAGTGGCCTGGTAAAATTAGGGGAGTTGGATTTTTTATCAAAATAATAAACTTTGTGTCGTTTGAGCTTTAACGCTTTCTGTTCAGATGGCTGCTTTTAGGCCCACTGAGACGACGTGTTTTAGTTAAATATGATCCTTATCCTCCTGGTAAGATTGTATTCTTTATCAAAGGGGCTGTACCCCCTTTGACTAACTCTCGTAGTTCTCTCTTTGTGCTTGACAAGAGTGTTACTTGTTTAACTTGAGGGGTGCGAGGCTGAACTTCTATTCATTTCTCAGGCAACCAGCTATCACCAAGTTCGGTAGGTCTATCACCTCTACCCGGGGCTCTTCCCACTCTTTTGCCACAGAGACGGGTTGGCCCATGTAGGCTGTCCCGGGGTAGCTCACTTGGTTTCGGGGGCTCAAACTAAAGGTCTCTTTGCTTGAGGATGCTTGCTAAATCATGATGCAAAAGGTACGAGGTTATGTCTCTGCTTTTTGGTGCTTATATGGGTTGTTTCACTTCTCTTTCAGCTTTCCCTTGCGGTACTTTTTCTATGGCTTAAAAATGTCCCTTTCCGTCGCCCGTACTAAGGTGGAAAAATGGTTTGGTTTGTTTTTTAGGTTTTGTAATTTTATTTATATTGTCCAGTTCTCTTGGTTGTAAAGCTAGCTGTTTGGCTCAGGGCGATCCAATTTGCATGGATGTCTTCTCGGTGTAAGGGAGGTGCTTAACTATCTCAGCCACGCCCTGGGTTTGATCCAAGTGCACCTTCCGGTACACTTACCATGTTACGACTTGCCTCCCCTTGTTGGTGCTTTGGTGTTATTTACCTCGGTAGCTGTTAAACAGGGGAGAGTGACGGGCGGTGTGTACGCGCCTCAGAGCCGGGTTCAAAAGGACACTCTATTTCCTTTTTACTACTAAATCCTCCTTCAAGCATTAAGTTTTCATAGTGCTATTCGTGTATATTCTATTATAGAAAATGTAGCCCATTTCTTCCCACTTCGTGCGCTACACCTCGACCTGACGTTTTGGGTTGTGCCCATTTTGCTTACTATTGGGCCTTCACAGGGTAAGCTGACGACGGCGGTATATAGGCGGGGGTGACTAGAAGTGGTGAGGTTTAACGGGGGTTATCGGTTCTAGAACAGGCTCCTCTAGGGGGGTCTAAGGCACCGCCAAGTCCTTTGGGTTTTAAGCTGACGCTCGTAGTACCCTGGCGGACGTTTGTTGTGATCTAACGTCTAGGTTTATGGCTGAGCATAGTGGGGTATCTAATCCCAGTTTGTTTCTCAGCTTTCGTGGGGTCAGGTGGGCTTGTGTTAAAGCTACTTTCGTGTTTGGGCTTCGGACACTCGGAAGCGTATGACGGCCAGGAGGCCCTTTGGCTTTAATTTTAATTATCCTTAACCACCCTTTACGCCGTGTCTATCAACTAGGGCCTCTCGTATAACCGCGGTGGCTGGCACGAGTTTTACCGGCCCTCTTAGCACTGACTAAGTCAAGCTTTATGCTCATTGCTTAATATTTATCACTGCTGAGTTCCCTTGGGGGTGTGGCATGGCAAGGCGTCTTGGGCTAATCTTTGAGCCTGATGCCCGCTCCTCGTCCCCGGGCGGGGGATTAAGGGCATCCTCACAGGGCTGCGGAGACTTGCATGTGTAAGTTGTGCTATGGCTGATAGTAAAGTCAGGACCAAGCCTTTGTGCATGCGGAGCTTTTTAGGGCCCGTCTTAGCATCTTCAGTGCTATGCTTTAATGTTAAGCTACGCTAGC